ATGAGTTGATTACCGTTTCAAGCGGCGTGAAGAATATTTATGGGAGTTGTGAATTTTTTTTATTGGTTTGTGATGTGGCCTTTGGTCTTTTTTGCTTTGAGTGTTTTTGTTGTTGTTTTGGTTGTTCGGGAGGTGGTGTTACAGCGTTTACGGCGGCATAGCTCTGCTTTTTGGCTTTTTTTAAGGGGGGAGGTTATACTCTTTGGTAGGTTGTTTGTAGGGGTTAGTTGGGGTGAAGAGTCGGGGACTGGGGTGCTAGCTGATGGTTTTGAGTTTCCCTTTGTGTCTTGTTTTTTGTTGTTGACTTCATCTGTAACAATAACTCTTTACCATCATTGTTATGGGTTGGAGTTAGGTCGTTGGTTTCTTTATCTAACCATGCTTTTGGGTTCGCTTTTTGTCCTTGTCCAGGTTTTTGAGTTTTATGGTTCTGGGACTGATTCACTTTATTGTTCTTATTTTAGGGCCTCTTATCTTACTGTTGGTCTTCATTTTACGCACGTTGTGGTGGGGTTATTGGCGATGGTGTTTTTGTTGATTATTGGGGCTGAGGAGCAGTATTATTATAGTAGGTTAGTTGTGTGGTATTGACATTTTGTGGATTACGTGTGATTATGGGTTTATTTACTGATTTATTATTAGTTAGGTTTTGATTGGTATTATGAGTTGATTTCTTCCATAGGTTAGTGTAGATAAACCGTCGATTTGTGGGGTCGAAGAGTCTGGTTTGATGGGGGAATGGGTTAAATGTTGTCTATAGTTCGTACTAACGTGGTTGATCTTCCTACGAATTTATCTTTAAGTTATTTTTGGTGCGGGGGCTTTATGATTAGGGTTTTTTTAGTGTTACAGGTTGTATCCGGTGTTATTTTGTCTCTTTTGTATGTTGCTGATACCGGTGTAAGATTTGGTTGCGTTTTAAGTTTCATTGGGGAGGATCTTTTTATTTGGTTTGTTCGTTATTTGCATGTTTGGGGGGTGACTTTTATTTTTGTTTTGTTTTTAGTGCATATGGGCCGTTCTTTTTATTATTCGAGTTACTCTAAGTTAGGGGTGTGGAATGTGGGGTTTATTCTCTATATAGTGATGATGGTTGAGGCGTTTTTGGGTTATATACTTCCTTGGCATCAGATGTCTTATTGGGCTGCTACTGTTTTGACTTCAATTCTCCAGAGGGTTCCTGTGGTTGGTGGAAGGTTGTATAATTTTATTGTGGGGGGGTTTGGTGTGACTAATGTTACTTTAGTTCGAGTCTTTTCGGCTCATGTATGTCTGGCTTTTGTCATTATCGGTTTTAGGGTGATGCATCTTTTTTATTTGCATAGGTCAGGTTCTAATAATCCGTTGTCTGTTTCAGGGGGTTATAGAGATGTGGTTTTATTTCATTCATATTTTACTGTGAAGGATGGGTTGGTTCTTGTTTTTTTATTATTTTTGTTGGGCATGCTGTTGTTGGTTTCTCCGGATTGTGTACTGGATGTTGAGAGGTATATTCAGGCTGACCCTCTGGTTACTCCTGTTTCGATTAAGCCGGAGTGGTATTTTTTAGCTTTTTATGCGATGCTTCGTTCTGTTGAGTCAAAGGTTGGTGGCTTGATTCTGGTGTTAGTTTTTTTATTTCTTATGTGGTTACCTACTTTTAATGAGTCATGTGTATATAGGGTGGTTCGCCAGTTTGTTTTTTGGTCTAGGTGTTCTGTGTTTTTTCTTTTGAGTTATTTGGGGGCCTGTCATCCAGAGTTTCCATTTGTGTTTATTAGTAAGGCTTCCTCTGTTTTAATTATTCTTTTTTTAATGAGGTTTAAGGGACTGTGGCCTGTTCCTTATTCAAGCGGCTTGTCTTTGCGTATCTCTATTTAGTTTGATTGATGCTCCATTTGTTATTGGTATTGGGGGTTATGGTTATATTGTGTAGGTTTTTTTTATCTATTTCCCGTTTGTTAAATTGTTTAATTGTTGTTGAGAAATTTAATGTTTTGCTTCTTTTTGTAGCAATGCTCCTCCAGCGGGGTGAGTCTTATATCTTTCTTATAGCTTTGATGGTAATTTTTACTGTCGAGGTAATGTTGGGTTTGGTTGTGTTGACGCGGTTGTGAGATTCAAGAGAGTTGATTGATATAGTTGGTTGGTAGGTTTTGTGGTTGTGGGTTTATATTGAGTTGTTGTTGCTCATGTTCTTTTCTTGCGGGGGCTAGGATTAGGGGCTGTTGGTTTGGTTTTTGGGGGAGTCTTTTGTTTTGATACTATTAGGTTTTATTTGGTCTTGTTATCGGTTTTATTGTGTGTTTCTCTATTTTTTTGATGAGACGGGATAAGGTTGTTTTCTGGGGTTATGATCGGTTTAAGTTTAGGGTTCTCCCTGCTTTGTTACTGCTGTATTAATGCGCTTTGGTTTTGGGTGTTTTATGAGATGTCGATAATACCTCTTCTAGTTTTGTTGGTTCTTGAGTCTCCGTATTCGGAGCGTTATATTGCTTCATGGTATTTTTTAGGGTATATTATTTTTACTAGTCTCCCAATGCTTCTCTGTTTTTTTTACCTTTCGTTGTGTGCTGGAAGGTTTGATTTGCGTGTTTGGGAGCCCATGGGTGGTGCTGGTTTGGTTGTTAGCGTTGTTCTTTCTATTATGTTTATAACGAAGATTCCGTTATTTCCGTTTCATGTTTGGTTGCCGATAGTACATGCTGAGGCCAGCAGGCCCGTTTCTGTTTGTTTGAGGGGGTACGTGATGAAGCTCGGTATCTTGGGGGTATGTCGTTTTTGCGGCGGAGTATTGCCTGGCTTAGTTTTTTCTCCTAATTATTTGCTTGTCTGTCTTTTTTTTGCATCCCTGTTTTTTTTTAGGGCTTCACGTGAGTTGGATGGTAAGCGTTGGCTTGCGTTTTTGAGATTGTGTCATATCCTGGTCGCTGCTGGGTGTCTGTGTGTTGGGGACCATTTATTGGGTGGTGTGTCATTTCTTTATTGTTTAGGTCATGGTATTTCAGCAGGGGTTACCTTCCTGTTTCTTTGATTGTCTTATGAGGTTTCTGGCACTCGTAATTTGTTTTTGATGAAGAGGGCTGTTTCTGGGAGGTTGTTTTTGCGTGTATTGGTATGTTTTTGTTTGTGTACAGTTTGTTCTTTGCCTGTTACGGTTCAGTTTTTTTGTGAGATTCTTTTTTTATGGGAAGCTTTTTCTAAGAGAGTTTTGTTTGGGGTGGTTTTATTTGTGTATTTGTTTTTGGGTGGCTTGGTCCCCCTATTTTTAATGGGTGTTGTTTTGAGGCGGCATTGAGATATAAGTTATGGAGGTCGTTACGTGTATTCGGGTGTGGTTTCTGTTGGGTTTTTAGTTTTTTGGAGGTTTTCTTTATTTCTGGTTGTTTAGTCTGTTATTAGGTATAGCTTGGTGTAATTAGCATTCTACATTTTGGTTGTGGGGGTAATTTGATGTTAGCTGTAGTAGATTTGTTTATGGTGTCCCTTCAGCTTAAGATTAATTAAAGCACTAGTTTGAAGAGCTGGGGATACCTTTGCGTGGTGGGAGGAGAGATAAGTTAAGTTGAATAAACTGTGTGATTCATGCTCATAAAATACGTTTTTCGTTTTCTCCTATGTTTGTTTCTCGTTTGTTTGGGGTGTTTGATTATTTCTCTTTGATAATCCGAGGTGGGTTGTGTAGACCTTTTTATCGTTTGTCTTTATTTTTGTTGCTTGGGGGGTTTTTAAGGTTGCGCTTGCCTTATGTTTACGGTATGGGAGGTTTTGTTCTGTTTATTTTTTTTATTGTGTGTCCGTTGTTTTGTGGCCTTTTTTTTTCTCGGGTGCTAGATGGGGGTTTGAGTTGTTTTGTTTCATGCTTTGTGCCGATGGGTACTCCACTTTGGATAGCTCCATTTGTTTGTTTGGCCGAAACACTCAGTTATATTGTTCGTCCTGGTGTTTTAATGATGCGTCCTTTCGTTAAATTGTCTGCTGGTGCGTTAGGAGGTTACGCATTGGGCTTGTTGAGTATGTTTAGTTATTGGGTAGTTATGTTCTTAGTTGTGTTGTTTTTTTATGAGATCTTTGTTGCGGTGGTACATTGATTCATTGTTTATAGGATTCTATCCTTTTCTGAGGATCACTAGGGGGTAGTGGTTTATTAGGTTTACGTGGTAAAGACGTGTTTCGGGGGGTACTTTTGAGAATTTTTGGTCTTGTGTGTTTAGTTGGGTTTTCTATTTGTCTGTTTGTTAGGGATAAACTCTTGATGTTTTGGCTCTTTCTTGAGTTGGCTTCCTTAAGATTAATTCCATTTTTTTTTCTTGATTCGGAGAGGGGTGTGTTGGTGAGTCTATTTAGCTATGTTGTTGTTTCTGGTGTTTCTTCTTCGTTAGTTGTTTCTGGTTTAATGTTTGATGATTTACTAACTTTGCTTGTGATTGGTTTACTCTTGAAGTTTGGTCTTTTTCCATTCATGGGTTGAGTCTATGTTGTTTTGATCTACTCAAATTGATTGGTTGTGTGGGGTGTTTCAACCATTTTGAAGAGGTCGTTTCTCTTTTTTGGCTTTTTTTTGAGGGGTGGATGAGATTCGGTGTTGGTTGAGGTCTGTGGGGGTTTAACGTTTATTTTTATTGGTTTCTTTTTCTGATTATATACGTATGGGTGGGTTTACTATTGAAGTCATGCTATGATTAGTTCCAGTGCATCATTAGTTGTGATGTCTGTTGAGCTTTCTCCTGATTTGCTTTTATATGTTTTTATGTTTTATCTTTTTTGGGCGAGTATGGTGGTTATGTTGCTGAGGCGGTTGGATGGGAGACGAGTGCCGCAGTTGGGATATATTTTTCTTCTTATCTTCTTGTTGATCTCGTTTCCAGGGTCTTTATCCATATTTTATAAGCTTTTTGTTGGTTTGTGTATTTACTCTTGTAGGTTAATCGTTTTTCTGGGTTGGGTTTTTTGTAGCATTTCGGAACAGTTTTATTTGATTAAGTATTTAGTAGGAGTTGGTGTCCCCCGGACAGAGTGGGGTGTTGGTATTACTTTCTAGTATGTCTTGACAAGGTAGTTTAGTGGGAAGAATATCTATTTTACACGTAGGAGGCGGGTTTTCCCTATTGTCACAGGATGTCTGGTTTTAAACGATATAGTTTAAGTTAAGATGGGTGTTCTGCGAGCATTCGGTGAGGTGTTTCTATCGTTGGTTTTCCGTTCTTAGTTTATTAGAATAATAGTTTGTCGTACTATGGGGAGTCGCGCTTGAGCGGCTAGATCGGGTTAGTGTTTGTCTTGTTGTTAAGTGTTTATATTCTTTTTAGTAGGTTTTTGGCTTTTGTGATTATAATGCTTTTTGTTGCTTTTTTTATATTAGGGGAGCGTAAGATTCTGGGTTATATGCAGATTCGTAAGGGGCCTAAAAAGGTTGGGTTTCTTGGTCTGTTTCAGAGATTTGCTGATTTACTTAAGCTGATTGTGAAGTTTAAGGTCAGTTTGTTTCAGGTGCGTAGCTGATTCGGTTGGTTGGGTGTGTTTTTATTTGTTTTTTTGTCTTGTTGCTATTGTTTGGTGTTTTGTTTATCTCATGATGGTGGGTGTGGTTCAGTGACGCTTTTGTGGTTGCTTTTAATTACTAGGTTGACTGGTTATAGGGTTTTAAGGGTTGGTTGGGGGTCGTATAAAAAGTTTGCTCTTATAAGTTGTGTGCGTTCTGCCTTCGGCTCTGTTACATTCGAGGCCTGTTTTATGTGCATTGTTATAATATGCGCTTTGGTGTGTGGTGATTACGGTTCTTTTTCGTTTTTAGAGGATTTTTGAGGCCTGTCTTTTGTTTTGCCTGTGTGTTATTTTTTATGGCTTGCTGGTATGCTTTGTGAGTGCAATCGTACGCCTTTAGATTATGCGGAGGCGGAGAGGGAGTTGGTTAGGGGCTTAAGAACTGAGTATTGTAATGTTCCTTTTACGTGTCTTTTTGCCTGTGAGTATTTAATTATGTTTATTTTTTCTTGGTTGGGATCGGTTTTGTTTTTTGGCGGGGCGCTTGTTATATGGATTGGTTTGATTCATGTTGGATTTTTTATTTGGTCGCGTGCAACACTTCCTCGAGTGCGTTATGATTATTTTATTGAATTCATGTGAAAGTATTCGATTTTAATGCTGATTTGTTCCGTTTTTATTGTGCTTTAGTGTGGGTAGATTATGTTGGTTAAATCACTAGGCTGTTAACCTTGGGAAGGCTGTGTAGCCCCCAAACGTTTGTTTCAATTTAGTAGTCTAATCGAGTAGGATGCGGGTTTTGGGAGCTTGAGGTCTCTTTATTGAGCTGATTGGCTGATAAGGCTGCTATGCAGGCTACTGTGATATAGTAGTTGTGGGATTTTATCTTCGTCAGTATGTGGGTTCATCCGTCGGCAGTTGTGGGTAGCTTAATTATTTGTAAAGCTCTGGATTCTTACTCTGGTGATGTCTTTTGACCCCATGAGGCGGTGCGTGCTTTGCTGGTTTGTTTTGTTGTATTTGCAGTCTTGTTTTTTTTAATTGTTGGGTTTCATATATTTTCGTGGAATTCGGGATGGGGGTTTGTTGGTGGTCTTCGTTCTTGAGTGAGAGGGTTTGAGTGTGGGTTTATATCTCAAGGGGTGGTGGAGAATTATTTTAGTTACACCTATTTTTTTCTTTTGGTGTTTTTTGTTATTTTTGATCTTGAGATTTCATTGTTGCTGAAAATGCCTTTTCAGGGATTGTTGTTTAAGAATTTTCCATATTATTTATTTTTTCTTTTTATATTGGCTGTGGGGTTTGGAGTTGAGGTGAGTCAAGGTTATGTTAATTGGGGGTATTAGTTGTGTGTGCGGGGGCTAGGATGTTATCGCTGCTAACGATGATTTGAACTCCTTGCGGTGTTCGGCCTTCTGTTATTGAGTTTTGTTTAACAATCTAGGTTAAGTTTAGACTATCTGTCTTCAAAACAGGGGGTGATGCTATGTTTGTCGTTTGTTGTTTGTGTCTGCGATATGGCTCCTTACTATGGATCATAAGCGTATAGGTGTTATTTATATGATTCTTGGTATCTGGGGTGGATTTTTGGGTCTTGGGTTGAGGTTTCTTATACGAGTGAATTATTTTGATCCTTACTTTAATGTTATTTCATCAGATGTTTATAATTATGTGGTTACTAGGCATGGGGTTGCTATGATTTTTTTCTTCTTGATGCCTGTTCTTGTGGGCGGTTTTGGTAACTACCTACTGCCTCTGTTACTTGGTTTATCAGATTTGAATTTGCCTCGTTTGAAAGCTCTAAGCGTGTGGTTGTTGGTTCCTTCGGCTGTTTGTTTTAGTCTTAGGATGTATGGTGGTGCTGGGGTTGGGTGGACTTTTTATCCTCCTCTTTCTGCTAGAGATTATAGAGGTTGAGGGGTTGATTTTTTAATGTTTTCGCTTCATTTGGCTGGGTTATCGAGTCTTTTCGGATCTTTGAAATTTATTTGTACAATATGGTCTGCCGCGGATAGGCGGGTGAGGGAACGACACTCTATAATAGTTTGGGCTTATTTGTTTACGTCTATCTTGTTGTTGGGTACGTTGCCTGTTTTAGCTGCTGGTATAACTATGCTTCTTTTTGATCGTAAATTTGGTACAGTGTTTTTTGATCCGTCGGGTGGGGGTGATCCTTTGTTGTTTCAGCATATGTTTTGGTTTTTTGGTCATCCTGAGGTGTATGTGTTAATATTGCCGGGGTTTGGTATGATTAGTCACATTTGTACTACTTTAACAGGTAAAGATTCGTTGTTTGGTTATGGGGGCTTGGTGTTGGCTATGTTTGCTATAGTTTGTCTGGGTAGGGTGGTTTGAGCTCATCATATGTTTACTGTTGGGCTGGATTTGGGGACTGCTGTTTTTTTTAGCTCGGTTACTATGATTATAGGTGTGCCTACGGGGATCAAGGTTTTTTCATGATTATATATGCTTGCTGGAACTCGGGAGCGTCTATGAGATCCAATCATGTGGTGGATAATCGGGTTTGTGGTGCTTTTCACTATAGGCGGGGTTACTGGGATAGTTCTTTCTGCTTCTGTAATTGATGCCTTGTTTCATGATACTTGGTTTGTTATTGCTCATTTTCATTATGTTTTATCCCTAGGGTCGTTTAGGACGGTTGTTATTTCTGTAATTTGGTGATGACCTGTGTTTACGGGGTATAGCTTAAATAAGTATCTATTGATGGCTCATTGAGGTGTATCGATGACGGGGTTTAATCTCTGTTTTTTTCCTATGCATTTTTTAGGTGTTTATGGGCTTCCACGTCGGGTGTGTTCGTATGAGCCTTGCTTTCAGTGGTTGAATACTTTGTGTAGGATGGGGGCGATTTTTTCGGTTTTCAGTGGGTTTACGCTTATGTATATTGTTTGAGAATCTATGGCTGTTTGTAACCGTGTCATTAATCTGTGGGGCGGGGCTCATGTTGTTTTTAATGTTTTGGTGAATCCGATTGGGGCACATAGTCCTTATCTTCATTATCCTGTTTGTTGAGTTCCGAGTGAGATTCGACGGTTGGGGGTGTAAGGTTGTTGTTTGTGGGGACATAGTTTAAATAGAATGCGGTTCTTGTAAAGCTGCGGTGCTTCTTAGTGTTGTTTCCATTGGTTTGAGGGCTGTTAGTTCGTGGTTTGTCGGTGGGTGTTGTACCTTTTGCATTATGATCTATTGAGGTTTTTCTCTTTATTTGGGGGTTTCTCGAAGAGTGGCGATTTTCCTTCAACCTGCTGAGATCTGAGCGTTGTACAGGATGTGTTGGTTGTTAGAGTTGAGGGATGCTGTGATAAATAGTTCGTGCCATTCTATAGCTAGTTGGTTGTTTTCTTTTTCGTTTGTACTCATTTTGTTTGGATGTGAGGTGGGGGACAAGAGGCGGTTTATTTTGTTTTGGGCTAGGTATAGGTTGAGGGTACTTTGATTTATTTAGTGTGTTAAAACTAGTTTTGTGTGGAGTTTGCCTTTGTGGTGGTTTACAACTATTTAATTAGTTTTTAGGAGTATGGTAGAATAAGTAGTTTAATTAGCCTTCTTTTTTCTCGGGTCCCTCCGATCTGTTTATTAAAAACATTTCCATTATTTAAGGTTTGATGGTAGGGCCTGCCCAATGCGTAACGGTTAGGTGAATGGCCGCAGTATTTTGACTGTGCTAAGGTAGCATAATTAGTTGCCCTGTAATTGAGGGATTGTTTGAAAGGTTTGATCAGGGGGGGGGAATAATTGCCTAGATGGGGGTTTTTTTTGAAATTGGTTTTTTGGTGCAGAACCCAAATATAATAAGTAAGACGGAAAGACCCCGAGAGCTTAGATTTATTTTTTACCTGGGGAGGGGGTATATAATTCATGTATTTTTGGATCCTTCCGGGATTATAGGAATAAGTTACCTCGGGGATAACTAGGTAAGAAGCAAGGAGAGGTCATATTGATTTGCTTGGTTGCCATCTCGATGTTGCCTTGGGATAGCAAGAAGGCGCAGCAGCTTTTTTGTTGGGTCTGTTCGACCATAGTTTCCCATGAGTTGAGTTAAGACCGGTGTAAGCCAGGTCGGTTCTTATCTGCTTGGGCTGTGTTCTAGTACGAAAGGATTGTTCATGGTTTATGTTTAGGGTGTGATTACAGTTGTGCTCTGCAAAGGCATGGTAGATCTTTGGTGGTCCACATCTTTGAGTAATTTAGTTTTGGTTATAGAAGGGTTTATGCAGGGGTGCCACATAGTGTTTTTATATGTTTATCTTCTGTTTGATTGCTAATGTCTCAGGTTAAACTAGTGGTTAGATTTTATTTACTATACGAGAGTATGAGTGAGTTCCTGTATAAGTGTGGGTGGTTAATTCACAGTGCCAGCAGCTGCGGTTATTCTGTTAGCCTTTCCTTCACGTCGGTTTAAATGGTTTGTGAGTAATTTAGAATTTTGGGGGTAGAATCTTTGCTTTCTCTTGCTATTCTCTCACAAATTCTACCGAAAGCTATAGAAAGAAGAGGATTAGAGACCCTGGTATTGAGTTATAGTTATTTTGTGGCTTCATAGTTTAAACTAAAAAAATTTGGCAGCCGATGATTTCCCCCGGGGGAGCGTGCGGTGTAAGAGATGATCCACTTATATCTTTACCACCTCTATTGTGGGTTAGTGTACGTCCGGTTTAATACCTCTGATTAGAGTCTTTAGGTGAATTTCAGTTGATTTAGGCCAGGTCGATGTGCTGCTGATGGGGTGCGTATCTGTTCGCTACTTTGATAAAAGATGGTGGAGTGAAGACTCTCTATGAATTGAGGACTCGGGAGTAGGTGTAAGTGGGAAGAGATACATCGAAATTTGATTTAGTTGGGGTACACACCGCCCGTCAACCAGAATAATTATTAGTTTTGGTAAGTCGTAACATGGTAACGCTGGGGGAACCGGGCGTTAGTTAATAGGGTGTTTATTTTTCCTATTATAAAGCTTGATGATGGTTGGTAATATGGCCTATGATAATTTGGTTCTTTATTTATTAGTTTTATGTACTTTTATTCCTGGGTGAGTTTTTTTAGTGCTTGGTTGACAAATTACCGGTGATTACTGATTGAGTAGATCGATGAATGAGAGGAATACTGTAGAATTGGTTTGAACTTTTGTTCCTACTGGTTTAGTGAGTTATTTGTGTCTTTTAAATCTGGTTTGTGTGTCTGAGGGTTTGCCTGTTGGTATAGAGTCTGTGGTAAAGGTAATAGGGCGGCAGTGATATTGAAGTTATGAGATAGTGGGGCGGGAGGATGGCTATGATTCGGTGATGACTGATTTTATAGATTCAGTAGATAAGCCCCTTCGTTTGAATATTTATGACTTTTATCACCTGGCTGTGACTTCTTCCGATGTGATTCATTCGTTTTCTCTACCCGAGTTGGAGTTAAAGGTTGATGCTATACCCGGGCGTATAAATCAAAGCATTTTTTTTTTGGATCGGGTGGGGGTGTATGTTGGTTATTGTACGGAGTTTTGCGGTGCGGGTCACGCATATATGCCTATCGTGATTGAGGTGGTTATTCCGGATTATAAGTCTATTCGGTGAATCCCGTACGAGCTTCGCGGCCTAAAGCTGTAGTATTATAAACTATCGGAGAGTGTTGTTAGTAGGTGGGTGCCTGATGAGAATTTATCTGACTAGGTTATTAGCCTTTTCTTTTGTCACTCATCCCGTGGGGTATTGTTTTCTGTTGCTATTGGGAGCTTTTAGAGTTTCCGGGTATGCTTATTTAATTATGGGGTTTTCGTGGTATCTGTTGGTGTTTTGTTTAGTTTATATAGGGGGAATCTATGTGTTGTTTGTTTTTGTTTCCCTCCGAAGTCCCAATCCCACCCCGCTATTGGGCGGTGGCTTGGAGTTCCTTTCTATGGCCTTTTCTTTTTTTTTTGTGCTTTTTGTTAGTGTGGGGTTTAAGTTGGAGTCTTGTTATTTGGATTATAGTCATTATCTGTGTTCCTATTTTGAAGGGTTTACTTATTGTCTGTTTTGCCTGATATTAATGTTGGGTTTTGTTTTGTTAAGTGTGGTGGGGAGGGAGAAGGACTCTTTTTTTCGTTAAGTTTGTACCGGCTTAGTATATAGTAGTACCCTGGGTTGTAGGTTCAGTAGAGAGGTTATCAGTCGGAGTTAGGAGTGCCAGAGTTTGTTAATGGGGTTGGTTTAGGACCTTCTGACGGTTTATACCCTCTTGCGGGTAAATAGGGGTTACCAGGGAGCGATTTGAAGTCGTTTCTTTCTTCCGTGGAGAAGATGCCTGCTTTGTACATGAGTGCCAGAATAGGATGGGTTGGTTTTAAGCATCAAATATGGATTTAGTTCCCTTATGTAGTGAGGTGAATTGCTTGGTAACCATTAGAGGTGGGGTTGTGTTTCGGCCACAATAGGGAGTTTTGGCTCACCAGGTGGGTGATGGTTGGTGTCTTAGTTGTTGCTTTCGTCTTGTCGTGTTTAGTTGGGGTTGCTTGGTTCTGATGAGAGGGGGTTTATGCGATTTGGGGTTGGTCTATTTCAGTTATTGGTGCAATGCTTCATGAGTTTTCTGTTGATTTGCTACTCAGAAAAGTGAGGTGGGGTTTTATTTATATGTTACTTTTATGTGGTTCAATCTCATTATGGTACTGTTTTCATTATTATAGTTGCGGTAAGGAGGATCTTAAGGGTTTGCATTATTTGATGGTCGGGTTCTTGGAGGTTATGTTTCTTCTTGTTCTTACTGGTAGTTTGATGCCGTCCTTGATATTTTGAGAATTTTTGGGATTTGTTAGGTTTGTCTTGGTTTTGTACTATGCTAAACCTCGGAGTATGCGGGCTTCTTTGATAGTCTTAGTTGCTTCCCGCTTGGGCGATGTGAGGCTTTTTTTTCTAGTAGGTCATTTTCAGAATTGGGTTGGTATGTGTGATTTTATAGCTATTCTGTTTTTTTTATTGGTCGGTCTTACTAAGAGGGCTACTTATCCGTTTATTTCCTGGTTGGTGGAGGCAATGCGGGCCCCAACCCCAGTTAGTTGTTTGGTTCATTCTTCAACTCTTGTTACGGCGGGAGTGTGGTTTTTTTTTCGTTATTCTGCTATCAGGGGATTATCAGAGGGGGCCCTCTTTGTGGTTTTAATAGCGTCTTTCGTTACGATTTTTGTTAGTGGGTTAGCTGCTCTATTTTTTAGGGATTTGAAGGAGGTGGTGGCTTTGTCTACCTGTAAAAATGTTGCGTGGTGTTTGGTTTTTTTTGTTTTGGGAGAGGAGAGGATGGCCTTATTGCAGTTAGTTACACATGGTATTTGCAAGTGTTGCTTGTTTATTACTTTTGGTGATTTAATGTGTTCTTCGGGGGGGAGTCAGAGTGCGGTGGGTGTGTATTTTGCTCGTTATTCTGGTGTTTTTTTGGTCTTTCTTGGAGCTTTGGTTGTGGTATCGCTCTGCGGCGTTCCATTTTTGGGGGTTTTTTTTAGTAAGCATGGTTTATTTGCGGAGGTTTGTTATTTGGGTAAGATTAGTCTGTATCCTTTTCTGAGTTTAGGGTTTGTCCTGTCTTATGCTTATTCGTTTCGTTTGGTCCTTTTATTAGTGGGTAGATTAGGTGGTTTGAGTTTTGGTTATTTTAAGGGGTTCCTTCTCGTGTCGCTTACCGGGTTTGTGGGTACTGCAATAAATTGATGGGGTATTAGTGGTTCTAGGGTTGTTGTTGAGTTGGGTGTATTGAATTCCGTTGTTTTGCTTTTGGTCAATTTAGTGGGGTTTATTTGTGGTTATTTGGCGTATATTTTAGACTTGAAGCGGAACTTATTTAATTTGGCTAGGTTGATGATGTCTAATGGTGTCGTGAAGTGACTTTATGGTTGCTATTTGGGGTTTACAGATTCTTCGGTTTTGTCATTGTTTCGTTGGGAGCATTGGTTAATCGGGTTGTTGGTTGGTCGGCGTTGGGCCGCGAAGCTACAGCTTCCGTTATTTTCGTTTAATGCTATTTTTCTAGGGATGGGGCTATTGCTTTTTTGATACTTGACTTGTGGGTAAGTAAGAGGGGGTTGGTTAAGTGTAAGTGATAGCATTCCAATTTTTCGTGTTGGAGGAGGCCGTTTGGTCAACCAGTGTTTTTAGGTCAATTTTGGGTGTTATTTTTTTGTTTCCAACCATGAAATTTTGAAGGTTGCCTTATGTTTACTACCCACCCAGGTGCGTAATTTGCCCTATGTTAGCTGGGTGAAAAATTTCTATAAGACTCCCCCCCCCCCTATCTTTTGGTGATGCGGGTAGTATATGTGTCAAGTATGCTGTCTTTCCAAGTCAGTGGTCTCGTTGTGGGTCCGTGTAGGTTTGCTCTGTGTAGACTTCGTGGTATTGGGGTTAGTGGGGGGTATGTGTTTATCTCCGGAGTGAA